ATTATCCAAATGAAAGAATTGACGATAATAACTATAAATATACAAACGAAAAAGAGCCCTTTTTTTGTAATTCTTATGATGCAATTGGTGCTTATCGGCAGAAAAGAATCCATTTAGATAGTCCTTTGTGGCTCCGGTGGCGACTAGATCAACGCGTTATTACTTCAAGAGAAGCTCCCATCGAAGTTCACTATGAATCTTTGGGTACCTATCATGAGATTTATGGACACTTACTAATAGTAAGAAGTATAAAAAAAGAAATTCTTTGTATATATGTTCGAACCACTGTTGGTCATATTTCTCTTTATCGAGAAATCGAAGAAGCTATACAAGGGTTTTTCCGGGCCTGCTCATATGGTATCCAAGCTAAGTAGTTCTATGAAACCAATGTGAATTCGAGTCCCCCCGGTTCAACTAGGACCATAATTCCTGAATTTATACGCATCAAGATCGAGAAAAGGAAGTTTTCCAATCATTGAATCAAACCCATTGTCAAACCCTACTCATTGGAATATGGAGGTACTTATGGCAGAACGGGCTGATCTGGTCTTTCGCAATAAAGTGATAGATGGAACTGCCATTAAACGACTTATTAGTAGATTAATAGATCACTTCGGAATGGCATATACATCACATATCCTGGATCAAGTAAAGACTCTGGGGTTCCAGCAAGCCACTGCTACATCCATTTCATTAGGAATTGATGATCTTTTAACAATACCTTCTAAGGGATGGCTAGTCCAAGATGCTGAACAACAAAGGTTAATTTTGGAAAAACACCATCATTATGGAAATGTACACGCGGTAGAAAAATTACGACAATCTATTGAAATATGGTATGCTACAAGTGAATATTTGCGACAAGAAATGAATCCTAATTTTCGGATGACTGATCCTTTTAATCCAGTCCATATGATGTCCTTTTCGGGAGCTAGGGGAAATGCATCTCAAGTACATCAATTAGTAGGTATGAGAGGATTAATGTCGGACCCACAAGGACAAATGATTGATTTACCTATTCAAAGCAATTTACGTGAGGGACTGTCTTTAACAGAATATATCATTTCTTGTTATGGAGCCCGCAAAGGAGTTGTGGATACTGCTGTACGAACATCGGATGCTGGATATCTTACACGCAGACTTGTTGAAGTAGTTCAACACATTGTTGTACGTAGAACAGACTGTGGCACCATCCAAGGGATTTCTGTAAGTCCTCGAAACGGGATGATGTCGGAAAGAATTTTTATCCAAACATTAATTGGCCGTGTATTAGCAGACGATATATATATAGGATCACGATGCATTGCCGTTCGAAATCAAGATATTGGTATTGGACTTATCAATCGCTTCATAACCTTTCAAACACAACCCATCTCTATTCGAACTCCCTTTACTTGTAAGAGTACGTCTTGGATCTGTCGATTATGTTATGGCCGGAGCCCTACTCATGGCGACCTCGTCGAATTGGGAGAAGCTGTAGGTATTATTGCGGGTCAATCTATTGGGGAACCCGGCACTCAACTAACATTAAGAACTTTTCATACCGGTGGGGTATTCACAGGGGGTACTGCAGAACATGTACGAGCCCCTTCTAATGGAAAAATAAAATTCAATGAGGATTTGGTTCATCCCACACGTACACGTCACGGGCATCCCGCTTTTCTATGTTCTATAGACTTGTATGTAACTATTGAGAGTGAAGATATTATACATAATGTGACTATTCCACCAAATAGTTTTATTTTGGTTCAAAACGATCAATATGTACAATCAGAACAAGTGATTGCTGAGATTCGCGCAGGAACATACACTTTTCATTTTAAAGAGAGGGTTCGAAAACATATTTATTCTGACTCAGAGGGGGAAATGCACTGGAGTACCGATGTATATCATGCACCTGATTTTACATATAGTACTGTGCATCTCTTACCAAAAACAAGTCATTTATGGATATTATCAGGAGGCTCGTACAAATCCAGTGTAGTCCCTTTTTCAATCCATAAAGATCAAGATCAAACGAACGTTTATTTTCTTTCGTCCAACGGAAAAGCTAGAAATAGCTTTTCAGTAAATACAGTAAATCAAGGGAAATACAAATTCTTTACTTCGGGTCTTTCTGGTAAAAAAGAAAGCAGTATTCCTGATTATTCAGAATTTAATCGAATCATAGATACGGATCATTCTAATCTCATATTTCCTTCTATTCTCTACAAGGATTCTGATTTATTTTTATTGACAAAGAGGCGAAGAAATAGATTCATCATCCCATTCCAATGGATTCAAGAACGAGAGAAAGAACTACCGTCTCGTTCCAGTATTTCGATTGAAATACCGATAAATGGTATTTTTCGGAGAAATAGTATTCTTGCTTATTTTGATGATCTTCAATACAGAAGAAAGGGTTCAGGAATTACTAAATATGGGGCTATAGGCTTGCATTCAATCCTCAAAAAAGAGGCTTTAATTGAGTATGGAGGAGTCAAAGAACTTAAACCAAAAT